GCAGAAATCAATGGATTCATATTAAGTTCCTCGCACCAAAAAAAAGAAATGGTTAATGATACAATCAACCGATGAATTATTACTTCATTATTCCATCACTTAAGATCTATCCGAAAAAAAAAAAAGAACTAAGAACTCTGAATTGAAATAATAATATTACTGAATCATCAGAGCTACTTCGATATCTCGTTTTTAGTTCCTATCCGTGGAGTCTTTGTAAATCTATACGGTTCCAGTTCTTCCATTTCTTTGTTCCGAACCATTCCATTCTTTCAATTCTTCGCTCTTTCTCTTCTATATGCATGCTTGACTTCATTTGTTTATTCATTCAATCCACAGTCACAGATAAAACGGAAGGGCTTGCATTGGAATCCGTCTAAATTCAGTGGGATGGGAAATAATATATATGGATAGCCCATATATAACTAGTGAATATCTAATATCACATATACATTGTTTCTTTAATAACGTAAACCATCCGTATCTTCTATTGAACTGGATTCTAGAATCATTCTTCGAAACATATACAGGGATTGGCTTAGAGCCCTTACATATACCCAGCTCGACCCCCCTTACTTTTTTTTTAATTCTCTAATATCATACATTTTTTTTTTGCTCCTATTCTAGATCGTATATACCGGTATGAGTTGGGATAAGCTTTTTTTTAAGACCATTTCGGAAGCTAGTCAATGATGACCCTCTATGGATTCACCTATATAAGCTGCGGCTAAAGTTGCAAAAATAAGAGCCTGAATCCCGCTTGTGAATAATCCAAGGAACATGACAGGTATAGGAACCACCGAAGGTACTAAAGAAACAAGAACAACAACTACTAATTCATCCGCTAATATATTCCCGAAAAGTCGAAAACTAAGTGATAAGGGTTTTGTGAAATCTTCTAGGATGTTAATTGGTAAAAGTATTGGAGTTGGTTGAATGTATTTACCGAAATAACCCAATCCTTTTTTGGTAAGACCCGCATAGAAATATGCCACTGACGTAGGTAAAGCTAAAGCAACAGTAGTATTTATATCATTCGTGGGTGCAGCTAACTCTCCATGCGGTAACTGTATGATTTTCCGGGGTAAAAGGGCACCTGACCAGTTAGAAACAAAAATAAATAGGAACATAGTTCCAATAAAGGGAACCCAAGGACCATATTCTTCTCCAATCTGAGTTTTGCTCAAGTCTCGAATGAATTCGAGGACATATTCGAAGAAATTCTGACCGTCGGTTGGAATGGTTTGTGGATTCCGAACAGCTATAGTGGCTGAACCTAATAAGATAGCAATTACAACCCAAGAAGTGATAAGTACTTGGGCATGGACTTGGAAACCCCCTATTTGCCAATAAAAATGTTGGCCTACTTCCACATCGGATATATCGTATAACACTTTTAGTGAGTTGATGGAACAGGGTAAAACATTCATATTGCCCTCTGACATAAATGGAACTTAAAAAGGAATTATTTTGATTCAGCCATCTCGTATCTCTTTCTCAACTCGTCTACTTTGAATCAATCGTATATTTCGGATCCCAAGTGATCACATAATATCCCCAGTGATTTTGATCTCTTTTTTGAGACTCAGGGATAGTAACCGATTCAATCAATTTATGGAGTTTCCAAAGTCATTGACTTATCCTATTATTAATCAAAAATTTCTTATATAGCTAGAACCGCCCTCACAAATTGCAGATACTAATTTGTTAAGAATCAATCGGATTGAAGCTATAGCGTCATCGTTCGCTGGAATCGGAATATTTGCGAGATCCGGGTCACAATTTGTATCGATTAAACAAATTGTTGGAATCCCCAAAGTGAGACATTCTCGAAGAGCCGTATATTCTTCTTGCTGATCAACGATGATTACAATATCAGGTAACCCCGTCATATATTTGATCCCGCCCAGATAGGTTTGCAAGTGAGATAATTGCCTCTTCAACATTGCTACATCTCTTTTCGGGAGACAGTTGAGTTTCCCCGTATTTTGTTCCGATCTCAAGTTCCTGAACCTATGAAGTCTCATTTCTGTAGTGGACCAATTCGTTAACATACCACCGAGCCATTTTTTATTAACATAATGACACCGAGCCCTTATTGCAGCTGATGCTACTAAATTGGCTGCTTTATTTTTGGTACCAACTATTAAGAAGTGTTTTCCTATACTTGCTGCATCAAAAACTAAATCACAGGCTTCTGACAAAAAACGAGCAGTTCGAGTAAGATTTGTAATATGAATACCTTTACGCTTTGAAGAGATGTAAGGTGCCATTCTAGGATTCCATTTCCTAGTACCATGGCCAAAATGAACTCCTGCTTTCATCATCTCTTCAAAATTCATGTTCCAATATCTTCTTGTCATTTCTCCCCACATTTTTCTCTTTTTTTTTTATTTAAGAGGTACCTGAAATAAATAATTGTTCCGACGGAACCTTCTACCGGAGATTGACCGTTAATACCCAGTCCAAGTCATTAATTCCTTTCTATTCGTTATTATCT